TCTTATTAAATAATAAAAATAAATTAATTTAAATGTTATGACAGACACCTTAATGTTAATGGTAGTAGCATCATTCGAATGGCCATCACTTAACCCAAATGATTATACAAGAGCAGAAATGTTAAATCTTTTGGTGACAGCTATGGTAGCAGGACTTAGGCAGTATTATTGGATTTTAACTTTACGCTTATCAATACAATGGTTCCCGAATATTAATCCTTATATTCACCCAATGTATTCATTATTACACGCAACTGACTTTTTTTTAAAAGAATTTGATGACATAGTACCAACTGTACTAGGTATGGATATGTCTTCCATGTGTGCATTTATTTTCCTTGAATGGATAATAAGAACATTAGAGTCTATTACTTTTACAGAACCTCCCCTTTTTTAGGAAGGAAAATTAGATATATTATAATAAAACTTATATTAGAAATGTTAAAAATAAGATTTAAACGTGGTGGTCGTAAAAAACAACCTTTTTATAGAATTGTAGTAATGGATGTTAGAACAAAAAGAGATGGGAAAGTATTAGAAGAATTAGGGTTTTATAACCCGATGGATAAAACTTTCCATATTAATCGTGAAAGAACAATTCTTAGATTAGCTAATGGTGTTCAGCCTACAGAAGTTGTCAAAAATCTATTAAGAAAGTCTTCTGGATTTTAAATAAAATATAAAATATAGTTAACTTATTGATGTTAAATAAGAGTATTTATGTGTTTAAGATTATTTGGAGCAAAAACTATTTAGGGTTAGCTGTGGATAAAAAACTCCAAAACAATCGTACATTACCGATTACTACATTTTTTTTTTGGCCTAGAGAAAATGGGTGGCAATTATTAAAAGAAGAATTATCTTATAAACCTTGGATGTCAAAAGATGATTCGATTGATATATTAAATGCCTATACTGAAATTATAAATTATTGGTTATTAAATGTTAACGAAGTTGAGGGTATAACAAAATTAATACGAGATAGCTCAAAATTGAAGTTTGAACTTTTGGCTAAATTTTAATTTTAAAAAATAAAAATAGTATAGAGGCTTTAATAAAAATTTTATTAAAGCCTCTATACTATTTTTATTTTTGTAAGAAAATGTATCAATGTTTAAATTTTATATAGAGTTTTAGTAAATGATAAATAAAAATAGAAAAACTCTACAAATTCTTTTTTTAATTAAAGATTTGGATCCCATTTTTTTTGAATTTTTAACAGATAGCATAGAATACCCTAATAAAAAATTCACATTTTCTAAAGAGAAAAGCCTCAAGATTTGTCCTATAAATATAAATATTATATTATTTTTTATTTATTGCAATATATTTTCGACCAAACGATTAAATACACAATTCCAAGAAAAAAGAACTGGAGATAAAGCAAAAGATAAGTCATTTTACTTAATAAATAAGGACAAACAAAAAGGAATTGGGAAGGCTTTAAATAAAGAAAAAGACTTAAAACAACAGCTTCAAAAGAACTTCTTTTTGAGTATTAATCAAACAAAGAATAATGAGATAATTTCTTCACAAATTTTAACTTCTCTTGAGTTATTAGAAGATTTTAATATAATTTAGTTGAAATAGAAAGGAACTGGGGTAGGAGGATTCGAACCTACGAATGGCGGAGTCAAAGTCCACTGCCTTACCACTTGGCTATACCCCAAAAAGGATCCATGAATCTAACTAATCTATACCCTATAATATTATCTGAGCTAGGAGGGATTCGAACCCCCGACACCGTGGTTCGTAGCCACGCGCTCTAGTCCACTGAGCTACAAGCCCTATATGAATATAATACATTACTTTACTATTTCATAATATAAGAAACAATTTTTAATCCCACTATTTATAATTCCTTTAAGTTTATTAGTAAATTGATTTAAATTTAAAAATATCAATATAATTAAAATGGTACGTTATAGAGGCCCGCGTTTGAAAATCATTAAAAGATTTGGTGATTTACCAGGTTTAACGAGAAAAGTAGTACTAAAAAAGCAGAACGCGCAGGGGAAAGAGACAACCGAACAAAAAACCCCAAAGGCATCAGCTTATAAAATTAGGTTGAATGAAAAACAAAAATTACGTTATAATTATGGGATAACTGAATCTCAATTATTAAGATATGTTAAGGAAGCAAGACGAAGAAAAGGTCTAACAGGCTTTTTATTAATGCAACTCTTAGAAATGCGACTAGACAATATTATTTTTCGTTTAGGTTTAGCCCCAACAATTCCTGCTGCAAGACAAATTGTTAACCACGGACATGTACTAATAAATAAAAAAAGAGTTAATATACCTAGTTTTCAATGTCGACCAAATGATGCTATTAGTTTTTCTACAAAACCTAAAACAGTAGCGTTACTTAAATCTAATTTAAATCAAGGAGAAAATGCCACTTCAAATGATAATGTTTTAAATAGTCACTTAGAATTCGACCAAAAATTATTAACAGGTAAAATTCTAAATTTAGTAAACCGTAAAGATCTTAGATTTAAGATCAATGATATGTTGGTTATTGAGTACTACTCAAGACTTGCTTAAAAATAAACACTTAGCTTGTAAAAAGAAAGAGAGGACTGGCCTCTTTTTCTTTTTACAAGCTAATGATTTTTACTACAACTAATTTAGTTTTTTTGTTTCTTCTTCTTTATCTATAACTAAACCTTCTACTGTTGTTGAAAGTTTTCGTGATAAAGCCATTTCACTATTTGATTTTGAAGGTTCAACCATAGGATAACAATTTTCATCTTCCAGAACATTACATTCAAGTAGAACAGGTTCAGGGCCCTCCAAAGTATCGCGTAATGTCGGCCATATTTCTGATTGGCGTTCCGTATACATACTTTTAATACCATAAGCATTTGCAAGTACATCGAATTTTGGTGCTCCTTCCACCATATTAGAGTGAGAATAACGACTTTCGTAAAATGTCTCTTGCCATTGGCGTACCATTCCTTGCCAATGGTTATTAATAATAATAATTTTAATTCTTAATTTATATTTAGAGATTGTTCCTAATTCCTGTAAATTCATTTGGAAACTAGAGTCACCAGTAATACAAATAATATCTTCTTTTGGATAAGCCACAGCTGCCCCAATAGCAGCAGGTAAGCCAAACCCCATAGTACCTAACCCAGCGCTAGACAACCATTTACGTCGTTTGCATTTTGTATATTGCGCAGCCCACATTTGATGTTGTCCAACATCTGTAGTAATTATTGCATATGGTCTAATATCTGTTAATGTTTTAATAACAGTTTGAGGTAATAAAACATCATCAATGGTTTTAGGTAGTAATGAATAATCCCCAGGGATCGGTAATAATGGAAATTCCTGCTTCCATTCTATAGTTTTTTTATACCATTTTTTAAATTCTTTACGAAGAGGTCTCTTCAGCCATCTATGTTCTGGGCGATCCATTAGTAATAGAAACTTTGTTAAAATTTTTTTAATATCACCTACAATACCAATACCAACATTTTTGTTTTTACCAATTTCTGCCTCATCAACATCAATATGTATAATAAAAGCTTTACAAGCAAAATCTTGTAGTTTTCCAGTAACTCTATCATCGAACCTAGCACCAACGGCAATTAATAGGTCGCAATTTGCTACTGAAAAATTCGCGTATACAGTACCGTGCATCCCCAGCATACCCAAAGATAATCTATTATTTTCATTGAATGCTCCTTTTCCTGTTAAAGTCGTTGTTACAGGGATTTGGTAACGATAAGCAAATCTGGCTAACTGACGGCCCGCTTGGGAGCTCACAACCCCACCACCAATGTATAATAAGGGTCTTGAAGATTCTGAAAGCCTTTGTAAGGCCATTCTTATTTTATCAGTTTGATTCTTAAATTTATATCTCCACCCTAATACTTTATGTACAGTTGTTGCATAGCAGGGAATAAATCTTTTTATTTTTTCTAAACCTACATTTTTTGGTATATCAATTAAAACTGGACCAGGTCTTCCATTTTGAGAGACATATATTGCTTCTGCAAGAATTTGAGACAAAAACCTTGATTCCAAAACAACATAAGAATGTTTAACTAAAGATAACGTTATCCCATAAATATCAATTTCCTGAAAAGCATCAGTTCCAAGGAATTGAGTTCCTACTTGACCAGTTAAAACTATCATTGGGATTGAATCTAAGTAAGCAGTTGCAATACCAGTAACTAAATTAGTTGCACCTGGGCCTGACGTTGCAAAACAAACACCAACTTGTCCACTAGATCTACTAAAACCATCTGCTGCATGTGTTGCCGCTTGCTCATGCCTTACAAGATAATGTTTAATAAATTTCTTGTCTTCCCAAAAAAATAATTCATCATAGATAGGTAATATTGCTCCTCCAGGGTACCCAAAAACTGAATGGATTTCACTACGTACTAATGTATCAAAAAGAGCAAATGCTCCAGTATGAAGATATAAACTTTTTTCTTTAATTTCTTGTATATCTTTAAAAAGATCGACTTTTTTATTATTTCCCTTTTCAGCAACGCTGTAACCTTGATTATAATAGTTTTTTTCAGGTGTTTGTTGTATGTCGAATTGTTGCGATGACTTAAATCTTTGATTACGATTTAATTCTCCCCGTCTTGAACTACGCCTTTTAAAATAATCCTTTTTAGAATATTTCATTTGAGTATTACGGAAAGGACTTTTTGAAAAATAATATATTTGTTGTTCTACTTTTTCTGCTGGTTCTATTTCTTTTGACTTTAATTCTTGTTCAGGGTTTTCCCCATAGTAGGGCATTAAGTTAAAAAATTGTTGCGTTGTCATAAATTAATTATTTTTAAATATAATAATAAAGTAAGTGTAATAAATTAATTTACTCTATACTTAACATTTCTTTTAAAATGAAAAATAAAGTAATTAAAATACTTATTAAAAAAAAAAATATTATTTTCTTATCATTAAATTTTTTCAATTGTTCAATAATAGGTGTTAACAATATTAAAATTAATCCCAGCATTGATGATATAAAAAATCTTGGGTAACGTAATAGATTATCCCAAAAAACCATTTCTTAGCCCTTTTATTTATTTATTTATTTTATTGACATTCTTCTTAATAAAAATTCTATTATGAATTCAAGATGACTAAAATAGTACACATTTGGTTAAGCAAAAATAAGAATTATAAAACAAATTAGTTCTCGAGTACAATTATAGTAGAGAATTAGTTTGTTTTACTATAACATATAACGTATAATGTATAATAAAAATTGTTATTTCTAGTGAAGTCTACAAATGATTATATAGTAATTATATAGTAAAGCATAGCAAAAAAGTATAGATTTTTATATTTTACTATTTTTATATTTTACTATATAGAGAGTAATATAGTATTATACTATAACTCTATCTGATATCTGACACAAGTCTTAAAAATTTACAAAAAAAACAACCTATTTATGACACTACTTATTCTTGGAGGAACCGGAACCTTAGGTCGACAAATTGTTAGGAAAGCTTTAGAGAATGGTTTTCAAGTTCGTTGTATTGTTCGTAATAAAAGAGCCGCGAATTTTTTGAAAGAATGGGGAGCTGAATTAGTTTATGGTGACTTAACAATCCCAGAAACTTTACCACTTTCCTTTCAAGGTGTTACAGCTATAATTGATGCATCGACTACAAAGCCTGAAGATAATACTGAATTAATACATGTAGACTGGTATGGTAAATTAATCGTAATAGAATTATCAAAATATGCTCAATTAAAACGTTTTATATTCTTATCAATTTTGAATTCTGAGAAGTATCCCTACATAACTTTAATGCAAATGAAATATAGGATAGAAAAATTTATAAAAAGTTCAACCATACCATTTACTATTTTTAAATATGCTGGCTTTTTTCAAGGACTTATCTATCAATATGCAATACCTATTTTAGAGCAAAAATCTATTTTAGTTACATTAGAATCGCCAACAATTGCTTATATAGATACTCAAGATGCTGCATTTTTTTGTATAAAAAGTTTATCCATTAAGGAAACAGAAAATAAAGTCTTTGCTACTGGAAGCTCTCAAGCTTGGAAATCAGAGGAAATTATTGAACTTTGTGAAAAATTATCTGGGCAAACGGCAAAAACTCAAACAGTTCCCGTATTTCTTTTAAAAATTTTTAGACAAATAACAGGGTTTTTTGAGTGGAGTCTTAAAATTAGTGATCGTTTAGCATTTATTGAAGTAATCAATAATACCCAAAATTTTGCATCTTCAATCCAAGATACATATGATTTATTAGATATTAATAAAAAAGAAGTATTAGAATTAGATTTTTATTTCAGAGAATATTTTGAAATGATGCTTAATCTTTTAGAAAAATTAAATGCTGGTCAAATCAAAAAAAATCAAACTTCTATCATTTAATAAATAAAATATGAATCATGCTATTTTTGTTGTAAAAGTTATTGAAAAACCAGTCCATTTAATTTATAAGGAATGCCAATCTATGGAAATAAAAGTAAAATTTCCAGCTCCTCGACAAAAAAATTCTAGAAATGAATTAACACTTTTACTTTGGGGTGATTATAAAGGTGATTTTGTAAAATATTATAAAACACAAGATTATTTAATAATTGAAGGGACACTTACATCAAAAGGTTATGTAAATGACGAAAATGAAGTAAAAATTATTGTTAAAAAACTTTACCCATTCTTATTAGTATAAAAATGGCTAAAATCTTTTAACATTTATAATTGTATATATATTACAATGTGGAACAATAATTAAAGTTAGAGATAGAAAACTTAATAAAGTTTCTTATACTTACATTTAATTATTGTTATTATTATAATCAGTAAAAATTACATTAATCAATTGGACGCATTGAAAGTACAGCCTCTGTTTGTCGGTTTATACCTTTTTCAAAACCTGCAGCAGCAGCTCTTGAACGACCAGAATGCCACCAATGACCCACTAATAAGAAGAAACCTAAGAAGAAGTGAGATGTTGTTAACCAAGAACGAGGTGATACATAGTTTACAGAATTTATTTCAGTAGCTACACCACCAACAGAGTTTAAAGACCCTAATGGAGCATGAGTCATATATTCCGCTGCTCGACGTTCTTGCCAAGGTTGGATATCATTTCTTATTTTATTAATATCTAAACCATTAGGACCACGTAAAGGTTCTACCCATGGTGCACGTAAATCCCAGAAACGCATTGTTTCACCACCAAATATGATCTCACCACTAGGTGATCTCATTAAATATTTCCCTAAACCAGTAGGTCCTTGTGCCGAAGCAATATTTGCACCTAATCGTTGATCTCTAACTAAGAAAGTAAATGCTTGTGCTTGAGAAGCTTCTGGACCAGTAGGACCGAAGAATTCACTTGGGTAAGCAGTATTGTTATACCATACAAAAATAGAAGCAGTTATACCCATAATAGATAAAGCAGCTAAACTATAAGATAAATAAGCTTCCCCAGACCAAACAAATGCTCTACGTGCCCACGCAAATGGTTTAGTTACGATATGGAATACTCCACCAATAACACAAAGGGCACCTACCCATATATGGCCACCTACAAGATCTTCCATATTATCAATTGAAGTAATCCAACCATCACCACCAAAAGGTGATTTAAATACATATCCAAAAATAATAAAAGGATTTATAGTTGGGTTATCAATAAATCTAACATCTCCACCACCAGGTGCCCAAGTATCGTATAATCCATAGCTAAATAGGTTACCTGGCATAGCTCTGAAAGCAAATAGTAAAGCACCTAAACCAAGGAAAATTAAATGAATCCCTAAAATAGATGTCATTTTATTTTTGTCACGCCAATCATAACCGAAAAACGGGAATGATTCTTCTAGTGTATCTGGACCAATTAATGAATGGTAAATACCACCAAAACCTAGTACAGCTGAAGAAACTAGATGTACAACACCAACCACAAAGTACGGGTAAGTGCTAACAATTTCTCCACCAGGACCTACACCCCAACCTAAAGTTGCTAAATGAGGGATTAAAATAAAACCTTGTTCGTATAAAGGTTTTTCAGGTATGAAATGAGAAACTTCAAATAACGTCATCGCACCTGTCCAAAAAACCATGATACCTGCATGGGCTACATGTGCACCTAATAATTTACCAGATACGTTAATAAGACGAGCATTACCAGACCACCAAGCAAAACCTGTAGATTCAATGTCTCTACCTGCTACAATATTAAAGGGCGTTTCCACGTGGTAGAACCTCCTCAGGGAATACAAAGTTTTCATGTGGCTGATCTTGTGCAGCCATCCAAGCACGGATACCTTCGTTTAATAAAATATTTTTAGTATAGAATGTTTCAAATTCTGGATCTTCAGCGGCACGAAGCTCTTGTGATACAAAATCATAAGCTCTTAAATTAAGAGCAAGTCCTACAATCCCGATAGCGCTTGTCCATAATCCTGTTACAGGTACGAAAAGCATAAAGAAATGTAACCAACGCTTATTTGAAAAAGCTACTCCAAAAATTTGTGACCAAAAACGGTTTGCTGTTACCATAGAATAAGTTTCTTCTGATTGTGTTGGTGTAAATGCACGGAAAGTATTCGCAGCATCACCATCTTCAAATAGAGTATTTTCTACAGTAGCACCATGAATAGCACATAATAATGCGCCACCTAGGATACCAGCTACACCCATCATATGGAATGGATTTAATGTCCAGTTATGGAACCCTTGTAAAAATAATAAAAAACGGAATATCGCAGCGACCCCAAAACTTGGAGCAAAAAACCAACTCGCTTGTCCTAATGGATATAATAAGAAAACGGAAACAAAAACTGAAATTGGTCCAGAAAAAGCTATCGCGTTATAAGGACGAATCCCAACTAAACGAGCGATTTCAAATTGACGTAAGCAAAATCCAATTAATGCGAATGATCCATGTAGTGCAATAAAAGCCCACAGACCACCAATTTGGAACCAACGTGTAAAGTTACCCTGGGCTTCTGGCCCCCATAAAAGTAAAAGGGAATGTCCCATACTATTAGATGGTGTTGAAACTGCTGCCGTTAAGAAATTACAACCTTCTAAATATGAAGTTGCTAATCCATGCGTGTACCATGAAGTAACAAAAGTTGTTCCAGTAAACCAGCCCCCAAGTGATAAATAAGCACAAGGAAATAAAAGTAACCCTGACCAACCTACAAAAACAAAACGATCTCTTTTTAACCAGTCATCTACAAGGTCAAATAACCCACTACGCTCTGTTTGTCCAATTGCAATAGTCATACGTTAATTACTAAGTATTAACTGCAAGGAATAATAAAGTAGATAATAGAAAAATTTTAAATAAAATGATTAATATCAAACTTACCTAATCAGCTAATTTATTTTTTTTTTAAATAAAACTTTTTTTGATTGTTCTTATAATGAGTAAGATATTATATAATATTTGTTTACTCTAAGGAATAAATTGAAAAATTCAATAAACTAATAATTAAAAAAGCTCCCCAGGTAGGATTTGAACCTACGACCAATCGGTTAACAGCCGATTGCTCTACCACTGAGCTACTGAGGAATTATGTTAGTTATAAGTAACAATATATTATACATTCTATTTGCTTAATTGATAACAGCTTTAAAAAAGATTAAATTACAACTTTTTTATTGATAGCCTTTTGATTTCACTTTACCGAAAAATTTTTTAAAAAGATAGACTGTAATTTTATTTTTTGGTATTTAGTTAAATCTTTAAAATGAAAGGTTTAACTAAATATCAAAACATAACTATTGATAGATATAATTATGTTTTGATAATTTATAAATAATTTTTTATTGTTAGTTAATGACAGGCTTTAACCAGTCGTAACCTTTTTCTTCTAATAAATTTGCTAGATTGGCATCCCCTGTTTTAATAATTTGTCCATCTTGCATGACATGGATAAAGTCTGGGCGTATATATTCTAATAATCTTTTATAGTGTGTAATCAGAATAACACTTTTACTTTTATTTTCCATTAATGTATTAATTGTTTCCGAGATAGATTTCAATGCATCAATATCCAGACCTGAATCTGTTTCATCAAGAATCCCTAATTTTGAGTCTAATAAAGCAAACTGTAGAATTTCATTTCGTTTTTTCTCTCCTCCGGAAAACCCTTCATTGACATTTCTAGAAATAAAGCTTTCATCTAATTTAACCATTTTTAATTTTTCTCTTAACAATTCATAAAAAAACAAGGGGTTTGCTTTTGGCAAATCCAGTGAGACTTGTTTTGCATTATAAATCGCTTGAAGAAATTCTTGGTTATCTACTCCTGCAATTTCCACTGGGTACTGGAATGCTAAAAATAACCCTAAATGAGAGCGTAAATCTGGGTCCAGGTCACAAATATTTTGTCCTTGGAATAGAATTTCTCCTTCTATCACCTCATAAGATGGGTGCCCAGCAATTACTTTTGAAAGAGTACTCTTTCCAGAACCATTTGTTCCCATTATAGCATGTATTTCCCCTTCAAAAATAGATAGATTAACTCCTTTTAAAATTTTATTATCATCAATATTTGCATGTAAATTCTTAATTTCTAAAAGTGGAACTTTATTATTCTGGCTCATCCTACGCTCCCTTCTAATTTTATACGTAATAAATGCTCAACTTCGGAAGCAAACTCAATGGGTAACTCATCAAAAACAACTTTGCAAAAACCAGTTAGTATCAATGTAACAGCATCTTCAGCATTAATACCGCGCTGCAATAAATAAAAAAGCTGTTCTTCACCTACTTTTGAAGTGGAAGCTTCATGTTCTATTCTAGAAGTTGAGTTTTGTACTTGTATGTAAGGAAAAGTATTTGCTTGTGCATCGGCACCAAATAAAAGCGAATCACATTGAGAAAAATTCCTACTATTTAGAGCTTTTGTACCGATTTTAACTAAACCACGATAACTATTTTTTGAGTAACCGCCAGATATCCCTTTTGAAATTATTTGGCTTTTTGTATTGGAACCAACATGAATCATTTTAGTACCTGTATCAGCTTGCTGCATATTAGTTGTTAAAGCTACTGAATAGAATTCTCCTTGAGATTTATTACCAATTAAAACACAACTAGGGTATTTCCAAGTAATAGCAGATCCTGTTTCAACTTGTGTCCAGGATATTTTCGAATTTTCTCCTATACATAAACCACGTTTTGTAACAAAGTTATAAATTCCACCTATTCCATTTTTATCACCTGCATACCAATTTTGCACTGTTGAGTATTTTATTTCTGCATTTTTTAATGCAATTAATTCTACAATAGCGGCATGTAATTGATTAGTATCATATTGTGGAGCGGTACACCCTTCAAGATAACTAACGTAACTCCCTTCTTCTGCTACAATTAGTGTGCGTTCAAATTGTCCTGCTTCTTTATTATTAATACGGAAATAGGTTGATAATTCTAATGGGCATTTTAAATTTTTGGGGATATAACAAAATGACCCATCTGTAAATACAGCTGAATTTAATGCGGCAAAAAAATTATCCCCAGAAGGTACTACGGTTCCTAAAAACTGTTTTATTAAATGAGGGTAAACTTTAATAGCTTCTGAGATAGGGCAAAAAATAACCCCATATTTTTCTAATTCCTCTTTAAATGTCGTTGCAATTGAGATACTATCAAAAACTGCATCTACAGCAACATTTGATAAACGTTTTTGTTCATTTAATGATATTCCTAGTTTATCAAAAGTGTCTCTTATTTCTGGGTCAACTTCATCTAAATTTGCTAAAGTCTTTTTTGTTTTTGGTGCAGAGTAATAAACGATTTTTTGGTAATCCATTTCCAAAAAATCTAATTTAGCCCAACCTGGACTTTTCATCTTTCGCCACTTTTTTAATGCTCCTGTTCGAAAGTGGAACATATAATCAGGCTCATTATTTTTTTTAATAATATTTCTTATTATATTTTCATTTAAACCCGGTGGAAGCGTTTCAGTTTCAATATCAGTAGAAAATCCATATTTATATGGTTGGTTTACAAGTTGTTGCAATGTAGCATTTGTTTCATTCATATGTATCGCTCCAAAAATTAAATATAGATAGCATTAGTTATTTGTTATAACTTTTTGAAACTTTAAAAAATGTTTATATAATTTTTTATTGGTCAATAAGAACTAGTAGTTTGTAATTACTATAAAATTTATATTATGAGGTTAAAAAAAGTCAAATTTTTTATTTATTCTAAACTTTTAATTTTAGTATATCGATTAATAGATTAGTAGTTAAGTGATGTTCACCAACTTTTTACATTAATCGACATACCTATTCACGGGCTTCTTTTAATTTATTAATTTATTAACGTTTAACTTCAACACATCTTTGGAAAACAAATCTATTATTTTTATTATTTGTTGTAAGAACTTTTGATCGAACAAAACCTAAATCAAGAGCCTGATGTATTGTTTCAGAATAACCATAGTTTAATTCAAGTTTTTTTAAAAAGGTACTAATTATCTCTTTTTGTGTCCAAGATTGGGAATCTGTAATTATGTCATAAGATAAATTATTAGATTTAAAAGCTAAGTAATTCTGATAGGAATTTTCGTATATACTAGATTTTAAATTTTTTGAAAAAATTACAGGAACCTCAATATTATTATTATTATTGTGTTCTATATAAGGGTATCCAAGTTTATTTATAACTTTCTTTAATACATTAGAATTTGTATATTTCGTTTTAATAGATGTGTAGTGAGACATTTTATTCTATTTTATTTGAAACGTATTTAATAAGCTAAAAGATTCAGATATATTTACATATACTAAGGATACTAAATCTTTTATAAAGCGTCAAGATTTTTATTCTAAAATATAATTATTCATCTAAAGGAATTGAACCTACATTAGAAACTTTCGGTCTTTATCCATTAGACGATGAACCCATTAAAGGTCAGTAAGTAATAATTGGGCAGTACTGGACTTGAACCAGTGACCCTCTGCTTGTAAGGCAGACGCTCTACCACTGAGCTAACTGCCCCTAATCTTACTTCCTCGACAAACATCATACAACATAATTGTCTTAACTGTATTTGTTAATAAAATTTTAGACCAACAGAATAGTATTATATTTATATTGTTACATAAAAAGAGAATGTTCTAAAACTATCCTAAACAAATTAAAGGTGCTAATAAAATTATTTATGTTTAAAATAATAATATATGTATAGAAATATTCCTCTAAAATATAACATAACAAACGATTCAAAGTATTAAGTTAATAATAATATAATAATTTATAAGCCGAATATCCTTAAATTCTAACTAAGAATAAAATATTTTGAACATATAAGGGATTTTAGTTTGGTCCAATACATTTACTAATTTTAAAAGTTGATTTTTTATTCGAAAATGACAAATTTATAGCTGGTGAAAGGACTTGAACCTTCAACCTACTGATTACAAATCAGTTGCTCTACCAATTGAGCTACACAAGCATTTATTTGTTTACTCTAAACATTAATTTTACACTTACAATTGAATTTAGAAAAATTGTTCTGTTAAACCTAAGTATCGAGGGTGAATGACGGGACTTGAACCCGCGGATGGCGGAATCACAACCCACTGCCTTAACCACTTGGCTACACCCACCTTGATATATATAATATACTGTATAGATATACTAATGAAAAATTAAACAAATGAAAATAAATTTTTTTTTATTACTTGTGTCTTTAAATGGTTGCGAATATAAAGTATATATGACGCAACCTTCTCAAGTATTTGATCTTTTAGAATTCTTTAATTATCAAAAAGAGCTTGTTATTATACAACATAACGGGAAAATTTATAATGATTTAAATAAAAATCTGCAATACGTAAAACAAAAAGATAAAATTGAAGTTATTACAATTGTTGGAGGTGGTTAAAGAGTTAATTTTCTAAAGTTACCGAAATTCTACCTCTTTCTGTATCTTTATAGATAATTTTAATAGTTACCTGGTCCCCAAGTTTGTATGACGAAGAAAGATTTGTTATTTTACTTTGTTTTTGCGAAATTTCGGAAACATGTAAGAAACATTTTATTCCTAAAACATTAATAAAAATACCGAAATCTCTTATAGAGGTAATATTACCTATGTAGATTTCGCCAATGGACAAATTTTTATTTACTTTACTAAAAATAGCCAACTTTGAACTAACATGAGCAATATGAAAATAATCTTTAACTTCAAGAAATTTAAAGGGCATAAAAAGGTTTTTATTATTTGTCCTTAGGTAATATTTCGGGATATTTGAATTTAATATAAAAAAATTCAAGCCATTAAAAATTACTAACTTTCCCTTTCCTAGTGATTTTTCAATTTTGGCATAAATAGTCATATTTGTAAAATCAATTTGGCGTAGACGATTCCATAAGTAAATTGATTCTAGTCGTTTTAAAGAAACAAGTATTCGATTATGATTATTAGTAATATCAAGAATTAAAAATTCACCAACAAAATTGGTATTTAATAACTCACGTGGATCCATTGTAGGATAAATAGAAATTTCTTTTAATGGTAAAAAACATATTTGTTCTAGCCCAAGATCAACTAAAGCATAATTAGATTCTACCCCTATTATAATACCAGCTAATATATCGTTTTTTTTTATTTGGTAACTATACTTTGATAAAATTAGACCAAATTTATTAAAATCGAATTTTGATGTGACAGTAGGCAAAGGCATAATTTTTTCTTTATTGGTTTGATAATAAGAATCGATATATACAAAATTTATTCTTGGAATTTTATATCATAATGTTTTTCTAAATAAAATATGATAGGATTAATAATCTCTGCTACTTCATCACTAGATAATGTTCGATTTTTAGATTGAAATTGTAATTTAAAACTTAAACTACAATAGCCTTTTTTTATAGGTTCCTTTGAGTAATAGTCAAATAAATTTACAGATTTTAATAACGGTTGTCCAAGTGTAGAAATTATTTGTTCAATTTCCTGAGAAAATATAGATTTTTTTACTATAAAACTTAAATCTACATTAGAAATTGGATATGAAGAATATGGCAAATAATTAATCAAAGTCTTACTCTGTGAAAAACGATTTAATACTTCCATATCCATTTCAAATAAGTAAATTTGTCTACTTATATTATTCTCCAAAGCTAACGTTGGATGTATTTGACCGAACATACCCAATTTTTGATTACCTATAAATAACTCAGTGGTAAGATTAGGGTGGAATTTTTTTGCATAATTAGTTGCTGGGTTCCAATAAATCGATACTGGAATATTTAATTTTTCGATAAGATTTTCAAGAAGGCCTTTGGCTTCGAACCAATTTATAGTTGAATTTTCGTTATCCCAATTTGAACGGAAATTTTTCCCTCCAAAAACCCCACTAATAACTTCCACTTCTTTTTTATTCCCATCTACTAAAAGTTTATAAATTCTACCTAATTCAAAAGTCTCAAAGCTTTCACCAATATTTTTTTGGTTAAACTGTATTTTTTCTATCAACCCCTCTAGTAAGCTTACCCTTAAAGTAGACGACTCATTAAAAAGTGGGTTTTTTAATCTTATTTCATCTTCAGAATTTTTCTTTATTAATACAGAATGGATACTTTCATTAAAACCTAAATTTATAAAATAGTTCCTTAATTGTCTTTTAAGTTTTTCAATTTTCGTCAAGTAGCCTATTTGCTGATTCCTTAGAGTTAAAGGTTCAAACTTATTAAACCCAATAGTTCTTACGACTTCTTCTATAACATCTACTTCGCGTTCAATATCAAGTCTTCTTGTTAAAGGAATAAATAAATAACAATTTTGATCTGTTTCAAAACGAACTTTAAAATTAAGTAATTTTAAATTTGTTATTATTTCGAAATTGCTTAATTCAGTATTTGTATTAGAAGGTCCTGTTAATCTCTTTAGGTTTTCATAAACGATTTTTATTTTTTTTTCAGATTGTTCTACATATTTAGAAAGTAAAGAAGAGTTATTTTTTAAACTAAATAAAATATTTTTATTATTAATAGTATGCTCGAACTTTATATTCTGGGTCCAAAATATATGTATTAATCGTAAATAGGCTTGTTCAAGTAAATTTAAGTCCGTTTGTTTCTCAAGCTTTATTGAATAATCAGTTCTTAACCCTAGAATCTTTGATGATTTTTTTATTTTTTTTGAATCGTATAAACCATACTGAATTATTACATGTGAAGTATCTGTGTTTACAAGAGTATAATAATTTTGAATTAAACCCGCTATAGAAATTATTTTATTATTAATATTTAAAACTAAAATATTGTTAGTTAATTCTATTTTTTTTGATTCTTCTATAGGGAATAAAGACTTTTCTTTAGCGTAATTAAGAACAAAAACCATCTCTGAAGTTCCTGTAAGCACATGTAATGCATCTAGATCATAAGCAAAGAAAACTTGTCCTGTCTCTAATAGTAAATAATTTATAGTATCTATAATATTATTAACCGGTTTAAAACCCATTAATAATAATCGTTTTTTTATCCAATAAGGAGATTCTTTTATTTTTAGCTTTTGACTTTTCATATTGAATAAAGTCACGCCTTCATCCGAATGCAATATATTCTCGCTCGCTAAATTTTTTATAACTTTACTAAAAGATTTTTTTTGTAAATATCGTTCCCATAAAGAGTATTCCCATCCTAATGTTTTATAATGTTTAAAAGATTCAAAATTTCTACTTTTTAATAAGGATCTATAATTAATACTCTGACTATAAAAACCTTCGGTTGAATTTAACGCTTTTTTATAGGAATTTAATAAAATTAAGGGTTTTATACTGGTGGGTGTTTGCAAAAATAAATTAGAATTAAAAAGAGCAATTATTTCAGTTATTAACCCTCTAATATTTGATACGTCGGCTCTATTTGCTGTAAAACTAATATCTAAAATAAGATCATTACTTTTAAAACATTTTTTCTTATCTATACTTTCAATTTCAAAACCTGCAAGAGTTAATCTATTGACTAAATCAATTAAAGTTAAATTTTGTAGCCCTATTAGCTCCTGTACCCATTTTAAAGAAATATACATAAAATTTTATAGTCATTAAAAAATAGATAGATACATATATGTAATAAATCTTAGCTCAATTCTATTTTAATAGTGAATTAGCCAAAGATATAAATTTGTTTAAGCCCTAGTAAACGTCAAATTGTTCTCATCTGAATATCTTTCCATAAACCTCATAAAACGATCCCATGCCTCAGCATTTTTCATAATATAAAGAGCTTGAAGTGTTTTTGGTTTCCCTTCAATAAACTTAGCATTAATATCCTTTGTACTTAACGTTCCTTCATTATCAATCAAAAACATCCCTGTTATCTCACTTTCTGGATTAACTACTGTGTAAAATAAACTAGCATCTTCAAAAATAAAAGTTGCTGTACCTGTAGTCCCATCTGTTGATCGTGTTATATTAATAGTAGGTATAGTAGTTTCTTCAACCCCTTTAATAAATTGTATTATAGCTTTCATAATCCTCCTAATTAAATTATTACTATTATTCTAATATTTATAAATAATAGAGAACTATATATGATTAAAAAAAAAAAAACAACCCAAATAAAAAGAAGTATCTAAAATTTGACTTTTTTATCAAGTTAAACTATAAGATGATCGTATTAACTAAAAATAATAATACCAATACTAGTAGTAACAATTATTATTGTTACTAAAAAAGATAATAATAAATTATTATATATAACCTATGCGAAAAAAAACAATTCAAGCAATTTTAACTAAAGATGTTCAGAAATTAGGGAAGCAAGGTACTCTTATTAAAGTTAAACCAGGATATATTAGGAATTACCTAATCCCTTTAAAACTTGGTAAAATCGCTACACCTAATTTAATTAGCCAATTTGAATTACAACAAAAAGAATCAGAAGTAAAACAAATACAATTTAGTAAAAAGTGTAATATTAATAAAGAATTATTAGAAAATTCTGATAAATTTACAATTAAGAAAAAAATATCTGAAAATGGTATTTTTTATGGTAAAATTACAAAAAAGCATGTATTAGATTTAATAATAGATAACGTAGATTTAACGATAGATTTAAATAAAAACCAATTAGAACTACCTGATATGAAAGAATTGGGAGAATATGTTATTGAAATTGTTTTAACAACAGATGTTATAGCTAAAATTAATATCGAAATATTACCAGAATAGAATATTGTGGCAAAGAGGGACTTAGAATTATCTGATTTAGAAACAATACTCCCTTATAATCTATTAGCTGAAAAACTAGTCCTAGGAAGTATTTTAACAATACCTGAAGCGATTCTCTTAGTTAGTGAAAAATTACCCATTGAAGCTTTTTATTTAAAGACTCATAAAATTATTTATAAGGCTTTATTAATACTTTATGCAGAAGGTAAAACAATTGATTATATAAATTTAATTACATGGATCCAAGATAATGGTTTTTTACTAAAAATTGGTGGAGCACATGTAATTATAAAACTTTTAAATCAA